GATGTATAGAACCTTTCAACGAGATAGTGCTTTTTCAAATCTCTCAAAATGGAATCTGTTCCAAACATATATGCCATGGTTCCTTACTTCGACAGGGTGCAAATATCTCAATTTCACCCTTTTAGATACTCTTTCAGACCCATTGCCGATACTAAGTAGCAGTCAAAAATTTGTATCCATTTTTCATGATATGATGCATGGATCAGATATATCACGGCCAATTCCTCAGAAGATTCTTCCACAATGGACTCTGATAAGTGAGATTTCGAGTCAATGTTTACAGAATCTTCTTCTGTCCGAAGAAATGATTCATCGAAATAATGAGTCACCCGTTCCATTGATATGGGCACATCTGAGATCAACAAATGCTAGGGAGTTCCTCTATTCAATCTTTTTCCTTCTTCTTGTTGCTGGATATCTCGTTCGTATACATCTTCTCTTTGTTTCCCGAGCCTCTAGTGAGTTACAGACAGAGTTAGAAAAGATCAAATCTTTGATGATTCCATCATACATGATGGAATTTCGAAAACTTCTGGATAGGTATCCTACATCTGAACTGAATTATTTCTGGTTAAAGAATCTCTTTCTAGTTGTTCTGGAACAATTAGGAGATTCTCTGGAAGAAATACGGGGTTCTGCTTCTGGTGGCAACATGCTATTGGGTGGTGGTCCCGCTTATGGGGTCAAATCAATACGTTCTAAAAAGAAATATTGGAAGATCAATCTCATCGATCTTGTAAGTATCATACCAAATCCCATCAATCGAATCATTTTTTCGAGAAATACGAGACATCTAAGTCGTACAAGTAAAGAGATCTATTCATTGATAAGAAAAAGAAAAAACGTGAACGGTGATTGGATTGATGAGAAAATAGAATTCTGGGTCGCGAACAGTGATTCGATTGATGATGAAGAAAGAGAATTCTTGGTTCAGTTCTCCACCTTAACGACAGAAAAAGGGATTGATCAAATTCTATTGAGTCTGACTCATAGTGATCATTTATCAAAGAATGACTCTGGTTATCAAATGATTGAACAACCGGGATCAATTTCCTTACGATACTTAGTTGACATTCATCAAAAGGATCTAATGAATTATGAGTTCAATAGATCCTGTTTAGCAGAAAGACGGATATTCCTTGCTCATTATCAGACAATCACTTATTCACAAACCTCGTGTGGGGCTAATAGTTTTCATTCCCCATCTCCTCATGGAAAACCCTTTTCGCTCCGCTTAGCCCTATCCCCTTCTAGAGGTATTTTAGTGATAGGTTCTATAGGAACTGGACGATCCTGTTTGGTCAAATACCTAGCGACAAACTCCTATGTTCCTTTCATTACGGTATTTCCGAACAAGTTCCTGGATGACAAGCCTAAAGGTTATCTTATTGATGATATCGATATTGATGATAGTGACGATATTGATGATAGTGACGATATTGATGATAGTGATGATGACCTTGATATTGATACGGAGCTGCTAACTATGACGAATGTGCTAACTATGTATATGACGCCGAAAATAGACCGATTTGATATCACCCTTCAATTCGAATTAGCAAAAGCAATGTCTCCTTGCATAATATGGATTCCAAACATTCATGATCTGCATGTGAATGAGTCGAATTACTTATCCCTCGGTCTATTAGAGAACTATCTCTCCAGGGATTGTGAAAGATGTTCCACTGGAAAGATTCTTGTTATTGCTTCGACTCATATTCCCCAAAAAGTGGATCCCGCTCTAATAGCTCCGAATAAATTAAATACATGCATTAAGATACGAAGGCTTCTTCTTCCACAACAACGAAAGCACTTTTTCATTCTTTCATATACTAGGGGATTTCACTTGGAAAAGAAGATGTTCCATACTAATGGATTCGGGTCCATAACCATGGGTTCCAATGCACGAGATCTTGTAGCACTTATCAATGAGGCCCTATCAATTAGTATTACACAGAAGAAATCCATTATAGAAACTAATACAATTAGATCAGCTCTTCATAGAAAAACTTGGCATTTTCGATCCCAGATAAGATCGGTTCAGGATCATGGGATCCTTTTCTATCAGATAGGAAGGGCTGTTGCACAAAATGTACTTCTAAGTAATTGCCCCATAGATCCTATATCTATCTATATGAAGAAGAAATCATGTAAGGGAGGGGATTCTTATTTGTACAAATGGTACTTCGAACTTGGAACGAGCATGAAGAAATTAACGATACTTCTTTATCTTTTGAGTTGTTCTGCCGGATCGGTCGCTCAAGATCTTTGGTCTTCATCCAGACCCGATGAAAAAAATTGGATCACTTCTTATGGATTCGTTGAGAATGATTCTGATCTAGTTCATGGCCTATTACTATTATTACTATTAGAAGTAGAAGGCGCTCTGGCTCTGGCGGGATCCTCACGGACAGAAAAAGATTGCAGTCAGTTTGATAATAATCGAGTGACATTACTTCTTCGGTCCGAACCAAGGAATCAGTTAGATATGATGCAAAAT